TTGACTGGTATTTAAAAGGTCCGCTAATGTATGTATATTGGACTTTTTGAGACAATTGTAGATCCTAGGTGGCAATTCTAATTGGTCAATAAAAATAGATTTCAATGCTATTTTTGTTTTGTTTTTACTAAGTTGAGTCAATCTATCGTGAACGGTAAAAAGTGGTAAAGAAACTTTCTGTTGATTGTCCGCTAAATGCAACTCTAAGTTTTCTTCTTCCGCATGTAGAAAAGGAATCAATAAATTAATTAAATTCCGGGAGGCCTCATAAAGTGCTTCTTTCGGAGTTAAACTGCCATTTGTCCATATTTCGAGAAAAAGTATTTCTTGTTTTTCAGTCCCATTCCCATAAGAATGAATGCTATGATTCACGTTTCGAACAGGCATGAATAGACCATCTATAGGATAATTTCCGTCTTGAAAGATATTGGGCGCTTTTATATTATATCCTCGATTTCGTTCGAGTTGTAATCCAATACACAAATCAATTGGTTCCGTCAAGTTAGCTATATGTTGTGTATTGTCAACTATTTCTACATAAGGCGGCAAAATGATATCTTGAGCAGTTACGCATCTAGGGCCCCTAACATAAATAGACGCTTCACAAGTTCCATATAGATTACTTCTCAATAGAATTTCTTTCAAATTCATTAAAATTTCATGGACTGATTCTTGAATACCTACAATGGTAGAGTATTCATGTGGTATTTTCTCAGATTTTGCACGTGTGATACATGTTCCTTCCATTTCTCCAAGTAAAGCTCTTCGCATCGCAATGCCGATTGTGTCAGCTTGCCCTTTCATAAGGGGAGAAAGAATAAAGCGTCCATAATAAAGACATTTACTATCTGTTCTTGATTCCACACACTTCCACTGCAGTGTCCGAGTCGATACTCTTATTTTTTCTCGAACCATAGTAATATTATAAATATCTTTGAATCGTTTATTTCTCTTGAAATCTCTTCAATACTTATTTTACACACGTCTTTTTTTAGGAGGCCTACACCCATTATGTGGCATAGGAGTTACGTCCCGCACGAAACTTAATAATATACCGCTTCTACGAATAGCTCGTAATGCTGCATCTCTTCCAAGACCAGGACCCTTTATCATGACTTCGGCTCGTTGCATGCCCTGCTCGACCACTGTATGAATAGCATTTCCTGCGGCGGTTTGAGCCGCAAACGGTGTTCCTCTTTTTGTACCTTTGAATCCACAAGTGCCGGCGGAAGCCCAAGAAACAACCCGACCTCGTACATCTGTAACAGTAACAATGGTATTGTTGAAACTTGCTTGAACATGGATAATGCCTTTTGGTATTTTACGTGCACTTTTACGCGAACTAATACGTCCATTTCTACGTGAACCAATTTTTGGTATAGGTTTTGCCATATTTTAGCATGTCTTAAATATGAGTCAGAGATATATGGATATATCCATTTCATGTCAAAACAAATTCTTCGTTTTTTTTTACATTACTCAAGAGAGTGCTTTTTATTAGTTTTAGTATAGTAGAATGTTTATCCCTGTCGTTGTTTATGTTTTGGGTTAGAACAAATTACTATAATTCGTCCCCGTCTGCGGATCAGACGACATTTTTCACAAATTTGACGAACAGAAGCCCTTATTTTCATATTTTTCCTTTCTTACTTTAAATTCTGAATCTCGTTCTTGGAAGAAAATAAGTTTCTTGATATTTGAAATCTTGAATTGTATTCTCGCGAGAAAGAGTGTTCAAGTTGAAAAACTACTTAATCATTTGAATCCTTAGTGTGAAGTGTGTAATATCAATCATAAAGGCTTACTTTAAATTTTCCCCCCTGTTAGGGTCTGTATAGAACTCTGCCGTATGCTTTAGGAAATAAAATCGATAATTCAATCTTGATTATAAAAAATCTAAAAGAATACAGAACATACCGTTAGGGAGTGGTTGAGTAATCAAATTCACATTAATTGTTAATCGTTTTTTGTTCTTTCATTCCAGGTAAAACTTCCTTAACGTATCAAATAATAGAGCAAAGATATTAGATAACTTGTCCTTTGTCTTTTTTTGGTCACAATATGGGCAATTTTTAATCTAATTCAGATATTCGATATTAGAATTAGAGGGATTACCATATATAACATAAAATTTCTCCACCAATTCTTTCTCGTCGAGCCTCCCGATCTGTAATTATACCACGAGAGGTAGAAAGAATTACAATTCCCATTCCGCCTAAAATTCTAGGAATTCCTTGATAGTTCGAATAGATTCGTAGACCAGGTCGACTGACTCTTTTTAAATAGAAAGTATTTTTATATGGTCCTTTCCTATTTCGTCTATGTCGTAGAGTTAAAACCAAAAAATATTTGTTTCCTTCTTGATGTTTTCTCACGTTTTCAATAAAGCCTTCTCGTAAAAGTATTTTAACAATATTTTCGGTGATGTTAGTCGATGCTATTCGAACCGTGCCTTTTCTATTCATGTCAGCATTTCGTATAGAGGTTATTATATCAGCAATAGTGTCCCTACCCATAATGAACTAAAATACACGGTGTCTCTAAATTTTGATATAAGCAACATGTTTTTTTCTTAGTTTTTTCTGTTATTTTGAATTCAAAAAAGTTAAAATGAAAGGTATATACATGACATACAGTCTATTATCTCATTCAAATATCCTATTTCTTATTCTTATAATACCTCAGGCGCTAATGAAACTATTTTAGTAAAGTTTTGTCTCAATTCCCGGGCAATCGCACCAAAAACTCGCGTTCCTTTTGGATTTCCTTCTTGATCAATGATAACTGCAGCGTTATCATCATATCTTATTATCATACCGTTGTCACGTTTGAGCTCTTTACAGGTACGTACAATTACAGCTCTTATTACTTCTGATCTTTCTAAGGGCGAATTTGGTATTGCTTCTTTGATCACAGCAACAATAACATCGCCAATACGAGCATATTGACGATTGCTAGCTCCTATGATTCGAATACACATCAATTTTTTCGCTCCGCTATTGTCTGCTACAGTCAAATAGGTCTGAGGTTGAATCATATTTTTTTCTGTTCTTTGAATGCAAAAATAAATAAAAAAGACTAAAAAGAAATATTGTTTGTCAAAAAAAAAAAAGATCTATTTCCTTTGGTTATACGTTCCTATCCTGAAATAAGAAATTGAGTTCGTATAGGCATTTTAGATGCCGCTATTGAGATAGCCCTTCGGGCTATATTTTCTGCTACCCCACTTATTTCATAAAGTATTCGACCTGGTTTGACAACAGCTACCCAATATTCGGGAGATCCTTTCCCTGAACCCATACGTGTTTCCGCGGGCCTTACTGTAATGGGTTTGTCCGGAAAAATACGTACCCATATTTTTCCGCCGCGGCGTGCATTTCGTGTCATTGCTCGCCGCCCCGCTTCTATTTGTCTAGACGTGATCCAAGCGGGTTCAAGTGCCTGAAGAGCATATCTTCCAAAACAAATATGATTTCCCCGATAAGATATTCCCTTCAGTCTGCCTCTATGTTGTTTGCGGAATTTGGTTCTTTTGGGGTTATAGTTGATGGTTTTTTAAGTAATTCCATCTCTACTACAGAACTGGACGTGAGAGTTTCTTCTCATCCGGCTCCTCGCGAATTACTAATTTTGAATTCATAAGAGATATAATAAAAATATACACGGTAGAATAATCAACTGAATCAAGCGATTCTTAGGGATTTTTTGTTAGTTTTTGTTAGATAATAATATATTATAAAATAATAAAAATATTATTATATATATTATTATATATATTATTAATAAAATATATTATTAATAAAAATTTCGCGGGCGAATGTTTATTCTTTCAATCTCTATTTCAATTATAATTGTAGAGTTAAGTTATCATTTTTCAGAATATATGAATGGATTTCTGGTTTGTTCCGCCATCCTTCCCATTGAATCATCAGGATTCATTTTCAATTGAATCTTTTGTATTCACGGATTACATCGTTCCCAGCGCTTCTAAATTAATGCTTAGGTCTGAATTCGACAACGGAGCTCTTACTAAAATCAGTTCGTGAACCAACCCCCTTAGTCTTTATTGGCTTGAAGCTCATACGTTTTTTCTACGAAAAATTTAATTTCATAGAATTATCCAGGAATCTTTAGTAATGCTTTATTACATTATTGTCGTTTATGAGATGTTTCAAAGACCGTACATAGTATATTGGAATCATATATCTTTATATATTTATTTTATTTGTTTTTTTCTTTCTCTCATTTTTCCATTTATCCGTATCCTTTTTTATTTTATTTAGTTTAATTTCAATTTTGTTTTGCGTAAAATTCATCAGACTTTAGACTTTTTATTTTTATTTCTACTAAAAAAAATTCAGTTGCTACAACGATACAACTAAAAAAGCATATCTTGACTGTTTCTTTGGATCCAGATAATGTGATGCGATGAGTTGGTTATTAATTTTAGAGTTATTAATTCCTACTTCATAGTATGGATTTTTAGGCTTAATTAGAGCAAAAACCAACGAGTCACACACTAAGCATAGCAATTCTATCAAAAAAAGATGAATCAAATTTTTATTTAATCTTGTGGAATTAAAAATTAGAACTAGGTTCATGTAAAAAAAAAAGAATGAAAAAGGTTATCAGTTTGTCTTCCATTCTTAAACTAAACTGCAATAGAAAGATAAGTAAAGCCCTATTATTTTAGTCTTATTTCTCGCCTAGAAATATCCAAATTTTGATACCCAATACCCCATAAATAGTTCGAACGGTATAGGCACAATAATCAATTTTCGCGCGAATGGTTTGTAGGGGAACCCTTCCCTCTCTTATCCATTCGATACGTGCAATTTCTTTTCCATCGATGCGGCCTGCTATTTGTATTTGAATTCCTTTTGTATCAGCTTGCTCGGTTAATTCGATAGCTTTTTTCATTGCTTTTCTAAATGATACCCTATTCCTTAATTGGCTGGCTATAAATTCAGCAAGAATATTAGGGTGACCGTAAGGTTTTG